TCTGGTACAAATGTCTTTGTCTTAACAGTTCACAATTTTTAAAACAACAGTCTAGGAATATACATCTCACAAGTTTCTATTTATACCAGGTTTCATAGAAAGAGTTCAGCTTCTATCAATAGAACCCTCCATAAGATGTGAGTTTATTATCATGGCTTATGAATCCCAATCCATTTTTCCATCATGTAGTGATTATTTAATGTTTGGAATTGGGAAATTCTCTACCTAGCCTAGGACATTTTCTATTTATGAGATGTATGCATGTGTTAATGTTTTGAGCCTGATAATAATGTGTTTCTTGAACAGCAATTCCTCCGTGGGAATATCAAGATCCAAGTGAATATTACGTGGGTTGTCTTCGAGTGCCACCAACTGCACTTCCAAGCTTATTTGAACTTTCATGATATTTACAAAAACCACCACCAGAAGAATTTCGCTTCCCACTTAGAAGAGATGTTTACAGAGACCTACCACAAGGCAAAGAACACTTCTTCACTACTTCTACTGAACTGTTAGATTGTAGAGGCGTCTCTTTTGATATTTTAAGCTCAGTTATCAGAACTAACCCGTACTGATCTTTATGCATTAGACCTGTCTTCTCCAGCTGAAAGACTAAAAGCCCTAGTACCATGTTACAGAATAGCTGGGTTACTGCCATTACTGGCCGAATGTTGCCTCAACAGTATCAACAATGGAGGAACTTTTAAGCAGTTAACTTTCAGCGACTTTGAAAGAGTTGATATAGGTAATGGAAATATTATTGAAATGACACCAAACACTGTCACAAGATTCTTCACCAACAGAAGAAAATTTGCAGCAGTCAACAAAAAGAATTGGAATGTTTTCATATAGACGAACAGTCTCATTATACGACACCGTTTTCTCCGTTGGCTCTGCGGTAAAAATCGACGGCTTCAAGTGAGTGAACTGTAGGTCTAGGTAGTGTGGGTAGAAAACTTCTAAGCGGAGTTCCGTTGGGTAGAGATTCGCTGTGAAATTTTACGTTTGTACGGGTTGCTCCCGCCCACTAACACTTTGCCATCTGGCAAGAGTGCTGCTGTGGAGTGGTATATTCTGGGATTTTTTCTCGGGTTGAGCAACACGAATCCCCGGGGCGGATCTTCGTCGGGTAGGTAAAGAACCGGGTTGTAAGCCGGGTTTCTTGCGTCGTCCCAACCCGCGCTTCCATTTCCATGGGTGGCGCCGTTGATTAGAATGACGTCGCCGGTGGGTAACAGCAGCATGTCGTTCATCACCCAAGGAGCGGGCATGAACTCCATGACCTATTCGGGTTCCGGGTCGGATACTTTCAACCTTCCACACTTAGTATGGACTTAATTAAGTGCAAGCCCTTACGCTTTATGGATAAGGATAGTTGTTTAGTTACGTGCTCTTTCCTGAACTATCATTTTGCAATAACCTTTTCCTTGTTCGTGACATTATGGGATAAATTCCAATTTCTCTCTCCTTCCTCTGAATAGTGATCATGAGACAGACCAGAAATCAGTCAGCATATTTAGCTAGCATTTAGGATACCTCAGATGTAAGACACATCATTGAATTGCCAACAAGTACCACAAATATCAATCAAGAACATTATTGTTAACGATTCTTATATATAACCTGCATTTATGGTTTCCTTTTTCCATAAACCAGTAAAAGAAATGGGGGGGCGAAGGAAGGGGAAGCTTGGATTCTGAAAATGGAGCTGGTTGTTTTCCATGAGATGGCGCTGTGTTAGGGTTACCTGTGGGAACGACAGAGAGGGAGGAAGAAGATGTTGTTGATGAGCTGGACTTGACCAGGCTTGCTGAGGAACCCACCCTCGCATCCACGTGATGTTCCTTGGATACCAAGGCCAAAACAAAATGATTGGACTGCTTTTCTGGGCCTGGACCTACTTTAGAGAGGTCTTTCGGCTTGGACATGACGTTTGCTTGATATTGGGCGGAGTGGGCTTTGTTTGCTGCTTTGCAGAGACTAGGCTTAGGCTAGGCCACGTGAATTGGCCTCACCATCACATCATCTTGGGAAGCTCCTCCCTCAACAAGCTCCACCTCCAGAATATCTAGAACCGGTTGGGATTGGACTGGATTGGTTCACTAAATATCCGGAGAAAGGCCCAAATCATATATTCTTTTTAATGATATATGGATTTCCTTACTTGGGCTTGGCTCCGAACACCTTGCTTTACTACCAGGTAGTCGATAAAAAAAAGAAAAGAAATTAATCCGGTCAATTCTGTTCCACTTAATCCCTATTTCATGGCCACATATCTTTCAGGCTAAGGAATGTCTCCTATTCCATGAATCCAATTTTCATTTCATCCGGGAAAAGCCATCTTTTTCTCAACAATGCCTTTGTCATTTGATCCAATAGCGTTCCGTTAGATAGGAACAGATTTGATAAATACTGATAACTCTCGGATAGAGTATTAGAACGGAAAAATCCATTAGATAATGAACTATTGGTTCTAAGCCATCTCTGGCGATGAATCAACAATTCGAAGTGCTTTTCTTGCGTATTCTTGATAAACCAACGTTTATATATAGATGTAGGAGGATCCGTTTGGAAAGTAAGAAGCCCCTTTGACATCTCTTCATCTGCAAAGAATTCTCGATGTGAAAACACAGGGACAAAAGGCTGATCTTTGAATAGGAAAAAGAGTGGATCCTGCGGATCCCAAATGAATTGGCTTATTCGAAAAAAGCCTTGTTCTTTGGAAGATCTATCTCGTATCTGGTACTGCATGGTTCCACTCTGCAAGAACTCCGAATCATTCTCTTGAAGCTCATCCTTTTCATCATAAATGATCCGCTTGTCCCAAAATGACCTAGCCCAATAGGGAAATTCCAATTCATTGGACCTTTCGATACAATCAAACAGAAAACCCCAAGGGCGCCATATTCTAGGAGCCCAAACTATGTGATTGAATAAATCCTCCTCTATCTGTTGCGGGTCGAGGACTTCTTCTCCTTCCCCTTTTTCAAACTCCGATTCGTATTTTTCATAGAGAAATATCTGATCAAGGATACAACAAGGTCCATTTTGCATCATATCTAAGGGACTCTTTGGTTCAGGCCGAAGAAGCAATGTCGCTCGATCATTATCAAACTGACTACAATCTTTTTCTGTTTCTGTGCGTGTGGATCCCGACAAAGCGCCTTCGACTTCTAATAGGCCATGAACTAGATCCGAATCATTCTCAACAAGTCCATAATAAGTGATCCCGTTTTTTTCATCGAGTCCAGGTAGAGACCAAAGGTTTTGAGCAACCGATCCGGCGGAACAACTCAAAAGATAAAGAAGTATCGTTAATTTCTTCATGCTCGTTCCAAGTTCGAAGTACCATTTGTACAAATAAGAATCCCCCTCGTTACATGATTTCTTCTTAATATAGATAGATATAGGATCTATGGAGCAATTACTTATAAATATATTTTGTGCAACAGCCCTTCCTATCTGATAGAAAAGGATCCCCTGGTCCTGAAATGATCTTGCCTGGGATCGCAAATCCCAAGTTTGTCTATGAAGAGCAGATCTAATTATATTAGTGTCTAGAATGGATTTCTTCTGTGTAATACTAATGGATAAGGCCTCATTGGTAAGTGCTACAAGATCTCGTAGATTGGAACCCATGGTTATGGACCCGAATTCATTAGTATGGAACATTTTATTTTCCAAGTGAAATCCCCTAGTATATGAAAGAGTAAAAAAGCGCTTTCGTTGTTGTGGAATAAGAAGCCTTCGTATTTTAATGCATGTATTTAATTTATTCGGAGCTATTAGAGCGGGATCCACTTTTTGGGGAATATGAGTCGAAGCAATAACAAGAATATTTCTAGTGGAACATCTTTCACAATCCCTGGAGAGATAGTTCACTAATAGACCGAGGGATAAGTAATTCGACTCATTCACATCCAAATCATGAATGTTTGGAATCCATATTATGCAAGGAGACATTGCTTTTGCTAATTCGAATTGCAAGGTGATATAAAATCGGTCTATTTCCGGCATCATACCCATAGTTAACGCATTCATCCTAATTAGAAACTCCAGCTCCCTATCAAAGTCACAGTTGATATCGTCACTCACATCAATATTGTCACTATCATCAATATTGTCACTATCATCAATATCGTCATTCACATCAATATCGTCATTATCATCAATAAAAAGGCCCTTAGGCTTGTTATCTAGGAACTTGTTCAGAAATATTGTAATGAAAGGAAAATAGGAGTTTGTCGCTAGGTATTTGACCAAATAAGATCGTCCAGTTCCTATAGAACCTATCACTAAAATACCTCTAGAGGGGGATAGGGCTAAGCGGAGCGAAAAGGGTTTTCCGTGAGATGGTAAATGAAAACTATTCACCCCGCGGGAGGTTTGTGAATAAGTGGTTGTCTGATAATAAGCAAGGAATATCCGTCTTTCTGCTAAACAGGGTGTATTGAACTCATAATTCATTAGATATTTTTTATGAATGTCAACTAAGTATCGTAAATAAATTACCCCCGGCTCTTCAATCCTTTGATAACCAGAATCATTCTTTGATAAATGATCACTATGCGTCAGACTCAATAGAATTTGATCAATGCTGTTTTCTGTCGTTAAGTTAGAGAACTGAACCAAGAATTCTCTTTCTTGATCATCAATCGAATCACTGTTCGCGGCCAAAGATTCTATTTTATCATCAATCCAATCACCATTCACGCTTTTTCTTTTTCTTATCAATGAATAAATCTCTTTACTTGTATGACTTAGATGTCTCGTATTTCTCGAAAAAGTGATTCGATTTATGGGATTTGGTACGATACTTATAAGATCGATGAGATTGATATTCAAAAATGGATTTTTAGAACGTATTGATTTAACCCCATAAGCAGAACCACCACCCCATAGCATGTTGGCGCCAAAAGCAGAACCCCACATTTCTTCTAGAAAATCGCCTAATTGTTCCAGAGCAACTAGAAAGAGATTCTTTAACCAGAAAGAATTCCGTTCAGGTGTAGGATACCTGTCCAGAAGTTTTCGCAACTCAATCATGTATGATGGAATCATCAAAGATTTGACCTTTTCGAACTCTGTCTGTAACTCACTATAGGCTCGGGAAACAAAGAAAAGATGTGTACAAACGAGATATCCAGCAACAAGAAGAAGTAAAAGGGTTGAATAGAGGAACTCCCAAACATTTGGCGATCTCAGATGTGTCGATATTAATGGTGGCTCATTATTTCGATGAATCATTTCTTCGGACAGAAGAAGATTATGATTATGTAAACATTTACTCGACATCTCGCTTATCCGATTCCAGTGTGGAAGAAACCATTTTTTCTGAAGAATTCGCCATGATCTATCTGATCTATGCATAATATCATGAAAAATGGATACAAACCCTTGACTCATCGGTAATAGGTCAAAAAAGGTATCTAAAAATATCAAATTTAAATATTTGTACCCTGTCGAAGTAAGAAACCATGGGATATATGTTTGGAAGAGATTCCATTTGGGTTGTAATAGATTCCATTTTGAGAGAGTTGAAAAAGCACTATCTCGTTGAAAGGTTCTATATATCTGCCCTTTTTCAACACATTTCTTTCGACAAAGACTCCGTTTTTTCCTCTTTTCAGATGGTAAATTTTTCTCAGAACATAGAGTATGAATCAAACCCATGTTTGATTTCAAATTGAAATACTGATGCAAGTTCTTCCCTTCTGCATCAGATAGATTAATATTCGAAAGAGGTTGACAATAAGTTCTTTCCAAATTGACTATTTGTGCCTCTGTTAGAGGTCTTCCAGAAATGTCTGCGATCAAATAAATAGCTCTACCAACAAATGGATCGGGTCGAATTGGAAAATGGAAAGATTTGTACAAGTTATACCTTTCATTACCACTTTGTGGAAAATCATTAGGTATGAATATGTTAGATACTTGTGACTCGATTGGGGAGAGAGAGACTGTTTCCCAAAAAAGATGTTTTTTTTTACGGCTGCACAAAGACAAAGAAAATATTTTGTTGCGAATTAACAAGATATTGAGGAAGTGTCCATACGTAAAATCATAATTCTTGATACGGGCCTTTTCCACACAAAAAGGGAATCTTTTGTTACAAGAGAAGCAGAAGTGATGTAGATTATTCAAAAATCGAAGTCGGTTTGTTTTATAAAAAGAAGATATTAATGAACTTCTATGAAATGGTTTCACGGGATTCAGCCAATTGTCTTGATCGTGGGATATCATTGAGAAAATGGAGAAATAGGAATCCGTGTTATCAAAAGATTTCCTGCAATTATTTCTAATATAGAATGAGTCAATCATCCACTTTGGTATCTTATTGAACAAAAAGGTTAACATTGTTCCTCCATTAATCAAAAATTGCGATTTTTGGAAAATATCATGATCGTCCAACAAGAAGGGTTTCAATTTTTTCAAATGAACGATTTGAAGACCGATTGGTTCTAACAGCCGATTGCAGAGTGGATCATTCGGCCCTTTCAATTCATAGATCAATTCATAGATATGGATTTCGGACCTATGAATGGGGATATTCTCGAAACTCACAAAGAAAAAAGGAAGTGCGTTGGACAAAAAGAGAAGAAACTTGGACACAAAAACAAGTAACTTGGACAAAAAGAAACGAAGTGACTTAGACAAATCTTTTTTGTCGATAACCTCAGACCAATCAATCGAATATTGATTAATACGTAATCGATCGAACACTACTTGAAAAAGAAAACGGCCCTTCTGCTCAGAAATGAAATGTCCCAAATATTCATGGAAATTCTTGCTCCCATTAGACCATTTGTATCTATATGCATTAGGATCCCAATTCATGGATTTCTCGGTTCGAGAAAGAAAAATAAGAGGATCGAACCCGTTCTTCTGACTCTGTTTCAAATTCGATAAATGTTGGTTGATCCTATATTTCATTCTATGATTCAGAGTCTCATTTCCTATTTGATTCTTTTGCATTCCATATTCGAAGTTACGATCGGATCTATTCATTAAAAAGAATTGAGTCAATACATTTCTTATATACTCATAGGTACTATATTGGATTTGAATCAGATTTAGGATTAATCCATATTGATTGACTGCCTCCATTATGTTGTTTCTAGCAAATACCACTATTTTTTGTTTTGGATCTTCCAAATCATTCCTGCAGGGGATTCGTACCCATTTTTTTCTGATCCTTCGATAAAAAGATTCATTCTCTTCATAAAAAATAGGAGGTAGAAGAAATAAAGATTTCTTTTTTGATTCATCCCTGGAGTCGAATACCTCATTCAAGAATTGTTTTTGATCCAATCCATAAGAATCAAAAAAAAGGGCAAATCCCTTATGATAGACCAGATTCGGCTCGGTTGTTGATAGAGTAAACAGATCTGCCATTTCTTGAAATCTCTCTTCTGGTTCAAAATCGTAGTGTAACGTGTACCCCCCCCCGTTCCGATCATGAAATAGATGAAGATGAAATAAATCAAAAACTGGATTTTT